TCTTTAACACCAGCTTTAAATCCAACACTTGCTTTAGTCTCTGTTTGTGGTGACATAAGTCCCTCCCTACAACTCATGAATTAAGAATTCTCACAACGACAAGGTCTACTCGATATAGATTATGCGTGAATGAAACCTTTGACAAAAATCTTTCAAAAAAAATATTCAACTAATATTATCAACTAATTTCAATGTTATGTTAAAATGAAATGGTTCGTTATTAGACCATGTATTTGATGAATCAAATACATCATTATTGTATACTCTTTGATATATATGGCGCAACCCAATGTTTGTTTTGCAAGTTTACAATTAAATCTATCTCCTTCTTATTTTTATTTTGAATTGAATTTTCATATCTAAATACTAAGAAAAATTCCCTCTTGACAGTGATATATGTTGTATATGTAAATCCTAGGTGTGAAAATAGGCATAATTCAACTGTAATAAGGATATAAAAAAAAAGGGGTATAAAGAATAGATAGTGGAAATCAAATATCTATTCAAAAAAAATGAAGAACAATGGCCAATGAGATCGAAATAATGAATCATAAATGAAGTTCGGGTTCGAATTCTATTCTATAAATAATAAATAATCGAATTTAATATGAAATAATAGAATCTAATATGGATGGTCTTTTCTATAATTTCTATAATGATAGAGAAATGAAAAAGACTTACTTGTAATTTCATGTACTTGATATTTCTTTTGAAAAAAAAGAAGGATTGGCTGAACTTGAAAATTGACTCATTCAATGAGTAAACGATTGAATCGTATTCGGTTGGGTGGTACCAACTAAATCGAGTGCTAACTCTCATTTATTTCTTTTTGAATTAACGGATCAATTTGCTATCGGACATTTTTTTCGACTTGGCACCATTCCAAACAATTTTCGACATATTTCACTTTAATTATAATTATGAGAATTATGAGAATCAATCCTACCTCTTCTAGTCCTGCGGTTTCCACACTTGAAGAACAAAACCTAGGGCGTATCGCTCAAATTATCGGCCCAGTACTGGATGTTGTTTTTCCTCCGGGCAAGATGCCTAATATTTATAACGCTTTGGTAGTTAAGGGTCGAGATACTGTTGGTCAGCAAATTAATGTGACTTGTGAAGTACAACAATTATTAGGAAATAATCGAGTTAGAGCTGTAGCTATGAGTGCTACAGATGGACTGATGAGAGGAATGGAAGTGATTGACACAGGAGCTCCTCTAAGCGTTCCAGTCGGTGGAGCCACCCTCGGACGAATTTTCAACGTTCTTGGAGAGCCTGTTGATAATTTAGGTCCTGTAGATACTAGCACAACATCTCCTATTCATAGACCCGCACCTGCCTTTATACGGTTGGATACGAAATTATCAATCTTTGAAACAGGAATTAAAGTAGTGGATCTTTTAGCTCCTTATCGCCGTGGAGGAAAAATCGGACTATTTGGGGGAGCTGGGGTGGGTAAAACAGTACTTATCATGGAATTGATCAACAACATTGCCAAAGCTCATGGAGGCGTATCCGTATTCGGCGGAGTGGGCGAACGTACTCGTGAAGGAAATGATCTTTACATGGAAATGAAAGAATCCGGAGTAATTAATGAAAAAAATATTGCAGAATCAAAAGTAGCTCTAGTCTATGGTCAAATGAATGAACCACCGGGAGCTCGTATGAGAGTTGGTTTGACTGCCCTAACCATGGCGGAATATTTCCGGGATGTTAATGAACAAGACGTACTTCTATTCATCGACAATATCTTTCGTTTCGTCCAAGCAGGATCAGAAGTATCCGCCTTATTGGGGAGAATGCCCTCTGCAGTGGGTTATCAACCTACCCTTAGTACAGAAATGGGTTCTTTGCAAGAAAGAATTACTTCTACCAAAGAGGGATCTATAACTTCGATCCAAGCCGTTTATGTACCTGCGGACGATTTGACCGACCCCGCACCTGCCACGACATTTGCTCATTTAGATGCTACTACCGTACTATCAAGAGGACTAGCTGCCAAAGGTATTTATCCAGCAGTGGATCCTTTAGATTCAACGTCAACTATGTTACAACCTCGGATCGTTGGCGAAGAACATTATGAAACTGCGCAAAGAGTTAAGCAAACTTCACAACGTTACAAAGAACTTCAGGACATTATAGCTATTCTGGGGTTGGACGAATTATCCGAAGAAGATCGTTTAACTGTAGCAAGAGCACGAAAAATTGAGCGTTTCTTATCACAACCCTTCTTCGTGGCAGAAGTATTTACTGGTTCTCCAGGAAAATATGTTGGTCTTGCAGAAACAATTAGGGGGTTTCAACTGATCCTTTCCGGAGAATTAGACAGTCTTCCCGAGCGGGCCTTTTATTTGGTGGGTAACATCGATGAAGCTATCGCGAAAGCTATGAACTTAGGAGGGGAGAGCAAATTGAAGAAATGACCTTAAATCTTTGTGTACTGACTCCTAATCGAATTATTTGGGATTCAGAAGTAAAAGAAATCATTTTATCTACTAATAGTGGGCAAATTGGCGTATTACCAAACCATGCCCCTATTGCCACGGCTGTAGATATAGGTCTTTTGAGAATACGCCTCAACAACGACCGATGGTTAACGGTGGCTCTAATGGGTGGTTTCGCTAGAATAGGTAATAATAAGATCACCATTTTAGGAAATGGTGCGGAAATAAGTACTGACATTGATCCGCAAGAAGCTCAACAAGCTCTTGAAATAGCTGAAGCTAACTTGAGTAGAGCTGAGGGTAAGAGACAAGCAATTGAAGCGAATTTAGCTCTCAGACGAGCTAGGACACGAGTAGAGGCTGTCAATGTTATTTCTTACTAGTCAAGTCAAGACATCAAAATAAGAAAATAAAAGTTCTTTTTATTTTCTTATTTTGTTATACACCACATGTGGATTCTGCCAATTGAACATAATCAAGTCTAATCTGATAAAAAAAGAAGATGGGTAGAAAAACTTATTAGATATCATTTCATCGACTCCGGTATCTAATAAGTTCTACCTACTATTGGATTTGAACCAATGACTCCCGCCGTATGAAAGCAATACTCTAACCACTGAGTTAAGTAGGTCATTTATCATCACAAAAAGGAACCCATTACTTCGGGGATTATAGGTGGAATATTATTTCTAAGCAATACTAATCTGTTGTTCTCTTAAGCGTAAACGTAAATAAAATAAAATAAATAGATCAGAGAGCTATCATGCGGGATTATGGAATATCCATCTTGACAAGAAATTTTCTATATGTTAAGATGTCTATGACAAGGGCTATAGCTCAGTTGTTGGTAGAGCACCTCGTTTACACGTGCGCCAATGCTTTTCTTTTCAAGGGAGCCTATTATGCAATGAACATAATTGATCGTATTGAGAAATCGATGTCTTACTCCATAGCATAGGTTCGAGGGAACAAGGAGAACAATAGCCTGACAAATATTCGGTTCGCCCCGATTCCGGCGCGAATTCAATTGCCAAATCAAATAGAACCCGCCATTGATTTGAAAGTTGATAAGGTAAATACACATCCCATTCAATGCTAGGCATAATGAGTATAAGGGCTTCAAAATAAACCTCTTTTCGTCCTATGAACTTTAAGGTGTATGAAGTCTCATATTCGACTGTTGCAGCGGAGCGATAGAGATTCCATTTAACTTAGGTTAATCTAGGCCGAAGGCAGATCTAAGTCAACGTAATCCTTCTTTGAAACACTTTGGTATCGCTCCTAGATCAGAATACAAATAATGAATCAGAGCACATGGAGCCATCTTATTATCTTCCTCTAAAGAAAAAATATGGTGGACTAACTGATCTTTACATCAGTTGATGAAAGAGCCCAATGCAACAAAATGCATGTTGGGTCTTTGAAACAGTTCGAATCATTTCGATAATAATCAGTTTGATCTGTTTTACCGAGAAGGTCTACGGTTCGAGTCCGTATAGCCCTAATCCTAATATTTCATATATTCCATTTTAGTTTAGTATAGTTTTCATTTCCTCATTAGTAGTTGTTTATAGACACTGGCCACTTGGTTGGTCCCATAGAAATGAAAGCATTACCAAATGTTCATGTCATGTAAATGCATAGGGACAGAAAAAATAAGAAATTTCAATAGATCTAATCCGTACTTGTCGAATCTCGGATAAATCTCGGAAAAATCTCGTAAGTATAAGTAAGTATAAGTATATTAAGTATATAAGTATAGTATAATATAAAATATTCACCCTTCTCCATTAATCATCGTGGATGAATTAGATATGACTTTTTTCTTTTCCTGTACATGATCAAAGAGTTAGCGACACACTTTTGTATACCGAATACCAATCAATTTGGGAAGTGAAAATCATGACATGATTCTGCCTAAAAACTTCAACCTGATGACCCAGTCTAATCCTAAGTCACATGGGTTTAGGAGGTATTCTTTTCTTGGTCTTGGGTCTTGTATTTGTAAAAGCCCCCTACCCTGACTAATCACTAATTGTTTTTTGCAGAACAAGAGCAACCTTATTGATTGATTCAGAGATAATGGAGAGATAATGAATTGGTCCTAAATGGATTAACATTTCTTCTTCTATATTCTATGAATTGAGTGGGTTTGGGGATTTTATTTGGTCTGTCGAATCTTTCGATAATGTGTGATTCTTTCTATTAAAATTAGAATTCGAAAAGGTTATGTAAATTATTTATGATTCCGTCGATTATACTACTCCGCGCTTTGCTATGTTTCATTGTCTAGTATAGGTTTGCTGTAAAACCCTTTCTTGTAGCGAAATCTAACCCATTGCTTGGTCTTATCATTATATTATTAAGTGTTATTGCCTTATCAAAAACAAACAAGTATTTTGGTTCATTCCAAATCGTAATCTTTGTTTAGTACTAGAAATTGGTTCGAAATAGAATGAATCTTTCATTCTAACTCTAATGAAATAACTCGATTCTTCTTAATTTATTTTATTTCTTTTCTGAGAAGGTGGGATAGTACAGGTTCAAAGTTTC